TTCCGATTGATCCAACGAATAAAGTAAATAGTACCAATACAAGCAGAGGAAATAACATAGTATTGTCCGACTCATGAGGATAGGTATAAGTATATTTATTTCTAAAGTGAGTACTAAAGTATCGTATTCTATTTCTTCCATTATCATCAATTTGATATGTATCCTTTGAAAAAAAGGAGACCTTATTATTTATTGTTGATAAAAGTAAATTTCTATTGACTGCTTTTGGCACTTTTTTTCCCCATAAAGATATTGAATAGAAAGAACTATTTTTAGTGCTACTGTAATTTTGAAAATGAATGCGCAAATGTCCATCAAAGGTAAGTAAATACATCCGAAACATATAAAATGCGGTTAATCCCGCTGTAAAGGAAGCTATTATTGCGAAAGTTGGTGAATACAACCAACTATCATTAAGAATTTCATCTTTGGACCAAAAACAAGCAAGAGGCGGAATACCACAAAGGGAGAGTGTACCTAATAAAAAGGTAATTCTTGTAATTGGAACATATTTTGTTAAACCGCCCATAAGAACCATATTTTGACTTTTATCTGGTGAATATCCAACAATGGGTTCCATTGAATGAATAATTGATCCGGATCCCAAAAACAATAAAGCTTTCGAATAGGCATGAGTGATCAAATGGAATAAAGCGGCTCGATAAGAACCTATACCCAGAGCTAACATAATATAACCCAATTGAGACATTGTCGAGTAAGCTAAACTTCTTTTAATGTCTCTTTGAGCAAGAGCCAAAGTAGCTCCTAATAGTACTGTTATTACGCCTATTGAAGAAATGATATTCATTATGGAAGGTATAACTATGAAAAGAGGAAGAAGCCGAGCTACAAGAAAAATTCCCGCTGCTACCATAGTAGCAGCATGTATAAGAGCAGAAATGGGAGTGGGTCCTTCCATAGCATCAGGTAACCATATGTGAAGGGGGAATTGTGCGGATTTAGCAACTGCACCAACGAATAAAAAAGAAGCACACAGAGTAGCAAATAAGGAATTTACTCCATTATGATGAACCAAGTTATTAACTATTTCGAACAAATCCCGAAATTCTAAACTACCAGTTATCCAATAAAGTCCTAAAATTCCTAATAATAAACCAAAATCCCCTATACGATTGGTTACAAAAGCTTTTTGGCAAGCACTTGCCGCACTCGGTCGTGTGAACCAAAAACCTATTAATAAATAGGAACACATTCCTACAAGTTCCCAAAAAATATAAATTTGTATCAAATTGGAACTAGTAACTAATCCTAACATAGAACTATTGAAAAAACTCATATAGGCAAAAAATCTCAAATATCCTTGATCGTGAGACATATAATTGTCACTATAAATAAGAACCATGATTCCAACAGTAGTAATTAATATTGACATAATAGAAGTAAGTGGATCGATCAAGTGTCCGAACTCTAAAGAAAAATCATTATTGACGGTCCAAGACCATAGATATTGATAGATAAAATTTCCATTTATTTGCTGAATGGATAGATTGGCCGAAAATGCCATAGCTATACTTAGCATCAAAACACTCGGAAAAGCCCACATACGACGAATTTTTTTTGTTGCTGTCGGAATAAGAAGAAGTCCAAAGCCTATTAACATAGTAACTGGAAATGGAAGAAAGGGTATTATCCATGCATATTTATATGCATGTTCCATAAAAAAAAACAAATTTGCATTTTTTTTCTTATAATTTAATTGTTTCCGATTCATCAATTCTTATCGCTTTCGAAAGGAACAATAAAAAAATCAACAAAAAAAGATATGAAAAACTCAACTATTTTTATTTTTCATTATTCTGACTTTTCTCAGATATTGGAAATATTCAAAAGTTCCAATTCAAATGATATGACCAAATAGCTGGATAAGACTAATTACTTAGTTATTAACTTTAACTAAAGAACTAAAGAATCAACTAAAGAAAGATAGTTAATAAAAAAAAAAAAAATGGGAAATATGAGATTTTGAATCATTCTACGACTATACTACCATCCTATTCTGGCAATATGTAATCATATCATATACTAATCATATCATATACTATAGTATAGTAAGTAAAAAAGTATAGTAAGTAAAAAAGTATAGTAAGTAAAAAAGTATAGTAAGTAAAAACAATCATACCAAAACAGTAGAATATAAATCATAGTATGCCTCAATAAATCGACTCAAAAAAAAAAGACCTAGTTATTCTAGTGATTTTATTTGTAGTAATTACCTAACCCATTGCGGAACTAATTGATTGGATTCCAATCCAATAAGAAAGTATCAGAAATATTATAATACTCTTTATTTCGTATAGAACCGAAAAAAAAACGAAAAATTGAGGTTCTCCTTCTTAGGTAATAGAATGTCTTGTTTAACATATTAACTACTAATTGTAGTTTAAGTTTGAATTTAAATTATAGACATGGCAATATGAGCTTATTCAATTCCAAACTAATAATCATAAAAATTCCTTTTCGAATTTTCTCCCCCCCCCCTTTCTTCTATTTTTTTGCCTAGTGTGTTAATATGTGACATTGTTATATATGTGACATGCATGTTATACATATATTTATATATAAATATATAAATAATATATTTGTATTGTATGTTATGAAAAAACTATTATCGACGAAATTAAGTTAAGTATAGAAAATGACTAAAAAGAACGATCTATTTTGAGCAATACATGTCTTTCACATACAACAATAAAAATTAGTAACTCTTTTTTTTTGAATGGCAGTTCCAAAAAAACGTACTTCTATATCAAAAAAACGTATTCGTAGAAATATTTGGAAGAAAAAAGGATATTTAGCTGCAATAAAAGCTTTTTCTTTAGCAAAGTCAGTTTCTACTGGAGATTCAAAAAGTTTTTTTGTGCGACAAACAAATAAGAAAATCTTGGAATAATCGGAATTTCCATGGCTAGAAGAATTTCCAATTTTGGAATATGAATAATTTCCTTTAACTAAATGTATTGATGTATTGAACTCAATACAATATTAGTTAGAACTAGCTACTATTATATGTAGAATAAGAATTTCTCTATCTGTCGGTTCTAAGTATCATTATATTTTTTTCATTCTAGTTTTTATTAGAATCTATTTATTAATTCGTGAGATGTTTTTTTCCTATTCATTTTCTTTTCACAATGGAAAAATCTTTGTTCATTCTATTTTTCCGTTGTGAAAAGAAAATTGTGATGGATGCTGAAACTCTTTTGTTTTATTATATGCCTAACTCAAGACCAAGTTGGTTTCATAAATATTATCATAATTTTATTTAGAAATTATGTACACAACAAACAACAAAAAGTATTATATTAATTTTATATTACATATTTAAATTAATTAATTAATACTTAATGATACTAAGAAAAGTATAAAAATTGTTAGAAAAATTACTTCAATTTTGTAATTGAATTGTGATACATATGAAATCCTATTTATTTTTTTTTGTTCGTTTAGAAAAAAAATCTCTTTGACAATTTGTTTTTCATTTATCTGATTTCGTGGATTCAATTCAAAATAAATAAAAAATATAAAAAGAAGACAATTCACAATTCTTAGTTTCTGTTTCGACTGAAAACAAAATTTTTATTTCAAGTTACAAGTGTTCCGGGAGAACTTAATATACAGATAGTACGTAAAAGTTGATTCTTAAAACTGAACCTACGATGATACTAACCTAAGTAAAAATTATTGAAAATTCAAAGATGAATTTAAACTTATTTATCAGTTCTAATATTTCCTAAACTATATTGAATCCTTGAATCTAGATCTAGACGATTCAACATGAATTGATTATTATTATTTCAAGTAAGCCGCTATGGTGAAATCGGTAGACACGCTGCTCTTAGGAAGCAGTGCTAGAGCATCTCGGTTCGAGTCCGAGTGGCGGCATACTGTAAAAAAGATACAATGGATCCTATAATGTATTTAATTCCCGATTTCCATTCTGTAATGGGACCTTTTTTATGTATGATATTTGTGACTTTAGAACATATATTAACTCATCTCTCTTTTTCGATCATTTCAATTGTGATTACGATTCATTTGATGACCCTATTAGTACACGAAATCATAGGGTTGCGTGATTCGTCGGAAAAAGGAATGATAGTTACTTTTTTTTCTATAACAGGATTATTAGTTACTCGTTGGATTTCTTCGAGACATTTTCCATTAAGTAATTTATACGAGTCTTTAATCTTCCTTTCGTGGAGTTTTTCCATTATTCATCTAATTTCCAAGATATGGAATCATAAAAATGATTTAAGCGCAATAACCGCCCCAAGTGCCATTTTTACCCAAGGTTTCGCCACATCGGGTCTTTCAAGTGAAATTCATCAATCGTCAAGATTAGTACCTGCTCTACAATCTCAGTGGTTAATGATGCACGTAAGTATGATGTTATTGAGCTATGCAGCTCTTTTATGTGGGTCGTTATTATCAGTCGCTTTTCTAGTCATTACATTTCGTAAAAACATCGATATTTTTTGTCAAAGAAAAATTTTCTTAATTAAGATTAAGTCATTTTTCTTTGACAAAATCGAATACTTGAACAAAAAAAAAAATGTTTTTAATTTGAATTCTTTTGTTCCATTTCGAAATTATTACAAATATCAATTAACTCAGCGTTTGGATTATTGGAGTTATCGTGTCATTAGTTTAGGGTTTACCTTTTTAACCATAGGTATTCTTTCTGGAGCAGTATGGGCTAACGAGGCATGGGGATCTTATTGGAATTGGGACCCCAAAGAAACTTGGGCATTTATTACTTGGACCATATTCGCGATTTATTCACATACTAGAACAAATCAAAGTTTGCAAGGTACGAATTCGTCACTTGTAGCGTCTATAGGATTTCTTATAATTTGGATATGCTATTTTGGGATCAATCTATTAGGAATAGGTCTACATAGTTATGGTTCATTCACATTAACATCTAATTGAATAAATTCCATGAGGAATACATAAGACCATAGTACTATACGTAATATAAAGTTTGTGCAGGTTTTTGAGAACCATTTGAATGAAGGAATCATTCAAATGGTTCTCAAAAACTCGGAATATATCTTATTATAATTTTATAATTCTAATTCACTTTATTTTTTTGTGTTGTACAGCTCAAAAATCTTCAAATTCAAAATTCTAAGACTTTGTTTTCCATCTGATTAATGAAAACTATCTATGAAAATAATTAGATAGGATAGCTTGTACCTTGTCAACTGATAGCGAAAGAACAAAATCAGGATAAATACCAATCCCTATTACGGGTAAAAAGATACATATTGAAACAAATAGTTCTCGTGGTCCAGAATCCACAAAATTGGAGTTTGGAACATTGAATAGTTTGTATCCATAAAACATCTGACGTAACATAGATAATAAATAAATAGGAGTTAATATCATTCCAATTGCCATTACAAAGGTAATTAGTATTTTGGGCATTAAAAGATATTTTGGACTGGTAATTATTCCAAAAAATACTACTAATTCTGCAACAAAACCACTCATTCCTGGCAATGCAAGAGAAGCCATCGAGAAACTACTAAACATGGTAAATATTTTTGGCATTGGGATGGATATCCCCCCCATTTCGTCGAGATAAACAAGACGTATTCTATCACAACTCGTTCCTACCAAGAAAAAAAGTGCAGCACCAATAAATCCATGAGAGAGTATTTGTAAAATGGCTCCGTTGAGTCCCATGTCGGTTATAGAACCAATTCCTATAATTATGAAACCCATGTGAGATACAGAAGAATAGGCTATTCTCTTTTTTAAATTGCGTTGACCAAGAGAGGTTGAAGCTGCATAGATTATTTGTATTGTCCCTATTATCACCAACCAGGGAGAAAATATAGAGTGGGCGTGCGGTAATAATTCCATATTGATCCGAATCAATCCATATGCCCCCATTTTTAATAAGATTCCGGCTAGAAGCATACATGTACTGTAATGCGCTTCCCCATGGGTATCTGGTAGCCATGTATGTAGGGGTATAATCGGCGATTTGACAGCATAAGCAATAAGGAAGCCCAAATATAATATTATTTCTAATGTCACAGGATATGACTGATTAGCTAATCTTTCAAAATCCAATATCGGTTCATTGGAACCATATAAACCCATACCTAGAACTCCTATTAAAAGAAAAACGGAACCCCCCGCAGTGTACAAAATAAACTTTGTAGCTGAGTACAAACGTTTCCTTCCTCCCCACATGGATAAAAGTAAGTAAACAGGAATTAATTCTAACTCCCACATGAGAAAAAAAAGTAAAAGGTCTCGAGAAGAAAATAATCCTATTTGACCACTGTACATTGCTAACATCAGGAAATAGAACAATTGCGAATTTCGAGTAACAGGCCAAGCTGCTAAAGTGGCTAAAGTAGTGATAAATCCTGTCAGTAAAATAGGTCCTATGGAAAGTCCATCGATTCCCAGTCTCCAGTGAAAATCAAAAATATTTATCCATTTAAAATCCTCCTCCAATTGAATCAATGGATCATCCAATTGGAAATGATAACAGAACACATAGGTTGTTAGAAGGAGTTCTAATAAACATATACATATAGTATACCACCTAAATACCTTATTCCCCCTATGAGGAAGAAAGAAAATTGAAGAACCCGCGAATATCGGCAAAACTACAAGTAGTGTTAACCAAGGGAAATAACTCGTGATAAAGACAAGATGCATTTTGACCAAAAAACCCGTGCTCGGAATAATATATTTTCTCGAGTACGGGTTTTTGTCGGTAAAAAGGAATCAAATGATTCAAGTGGAGTTTTTTATAACGTATCAATAAGATAGACCCATGCTGCGAGTTGTTTCATGCCATAAATAAACGCGGACACTCAAAAAATCTGTTGGACAGGCGGATTCACATCTCTTACAACCTACACAGTCCTCGGTTCTTGGCGCGGAAGCAATTTGCTTAGCTTTACATCCGTCCCAAGGTATCATTTCCAATACATCTGTGGGGCAGGCTCGTACACATTGAGTACACCCTATACATGTATCATAAATTTTTACTGAATGTGACATTGGGTCTATAAATTCCAGTTTTGAACATAAAAAATTTTCGATCTGGTAAAGTAAAATCAGGAGGAAATGAATTATATATTTATATTGTATTGTAGACACCAGACGAATCAATGGTTTATCGAAAAAATCTAATGTTAAAAATCAATATATTTCTAAATCTGTTCATGAGAAAGGACCAAGAGACTTTGATTTCCGTTTCAACAACCATGATTATACAAGTCACACATATGACTTCACATTGACATTGGCCAACAGATCATCACTATTTCAATAGTAATATAAAAATATATTACTATACATATTACTATAAAAATAAAGAATAAAAAATGAAATAATTTATATCTATATTTTATTTATATTATTTTATTATATTATTTATGTCTTTATTTATATTTATATGATAGTTATGACTAATTATTCAACAAATTTGATTGATTGATACGAGTTGATTTTCTGTTACGATAAATCGACGAAACAATAGCTAGCCCAATAGCTGCTTCCGCAGCCGCTATGGTTATAACAAAGATTGAGAAAATGTCTCCTTTTAATTGGCGACTATCAAATATATTAGAAAATGTTACGAGATTTATATTAACCGAATTTAGTATAAGCTCAAGACACATAAGTGCTCTAACCATGTTTCGACTTGTGATCAATCCATAGATACCGATAGAAAATAAGTAGACGCTCAAAAAAAGTATATGTTCAAACATCATTGGCTAACTCCTCATGAATCTCGATTCATTTCAATATGAACAACAATTCAACCGATTTGATTGACCAGAATCGAGTAATTACAGAAAAAAGAGGGTATCAGCAGTAGATTAAATGAAAAACTTTTCCTTTTTCATTGGATTTCGAATTTCTAATAATTGTATTAATTCTAAGGATTTCTTATTGACGAGCCATAGTAATTGCACCTATCAAAGAAACTAAAAGAATTATAGAAATGAGTTCAAACGGAAGATAAAAATCGGTTGATAAATGAATTCCAATTTGTTGAACGTTACTAATAAGGTCCTGTTCTATAATCTGATTTGATCTTGTAGTCCAAATAATTCCGTACCATGACGTATCTAAGATAGTAGTAATTAGTGAAAAAAGAATACTTATACAAACCAGTGAAGTGACTCCATCTCCAACAGTCCAAAAATAGGAATCGTTCGAATATTCTGAACCATTCATGAACATAACAGCAAATATGATTAAGACATTTATGGCTCCTACATAAATAAGGAGCTGTGCGGCAGCTACAAAATAGGAGTTTGATAGAATATAGAATAAGGATATACAAACAAGAACCAATCCCAATGAAAAGGCAGAATAAATTGGATTGGTAAATAATACTACTCCTAGACCTCCTAATATAAGAACTAATCCCAGAAATACTACAAGTATATCGTGTATTGGTCCAGGTAAATCCATTATGTATAACAGATAAATAAGTCGAAATATTTCATGACCTTACTAAATAGTCCAGGAAAGAAAAGGGTGTTACCTTTATTTTTTTTTTTTTCTTGTATATGATGAGTTCCTAATTGAATTCAATCTTAATATGGATTAATGTAGATATAGATAAAGTTATTAAAGTTATTGGCCAATCCTACTTTCCTTTTTATCTATTTTCTATTTTTATCTAAAAGAAAAAAGAAAATAATAGTTGGAATTTTCTATTTGAAAATCATCACTAAACCATATTCTCAGTTTAAAACAAAGAGTGATTCTCAACAATCAATAGTTATTATTTGTAATTTCTGACCAACAAAAAAAGGGGGCTTGGATCCTTTATATCAAAAGGAAATCTTAGTAATCAGTAACCGTTCTTGAATCAAGGAGGTTATCCTTGTCTATTTTGATTTGAGTCGAATTCATAACTGTTTGAATTGTGTAATCTCCAATTACTGGCATTGGTAACCGACCCAAAGCAATTTGATTATAATTCAATTCGTGACGATCATAAGTAGAAAGTTCATATTCTTCAGTCATTGATAAACAGTTTGTTGGACAATACTCGACACAGTTACCACAAAATATACAGACCCCAAAATCAATACTATAATTAAGCAATTGTTTCTTTTTAATATTTTTTTCAAATTTCCAATCAACAACGGGTAGATCTATGGGACATACACGAACACATACTTCACAAGCAATACATTTATCAAATTCAAAGTGGATTCGACCACGGAAACGCTCTGATGTGATCGATTTTTCATAAGGATATTGAATAGTTACAGGTAAACGATTTGTATGGGATAAGGTAATTATGAAACTTTGACCAATGTACCTTGCTGCTCGTATTGTTTGTTGACCATAATTTATGAACCCGGTTACCATAGGGAACATATTGTGGATCTCCGTGAATAAATTGATGTTTCTTTCTCTTGTTTGAGATCGATTATGAATCTAGAATATCGTTATCTTATTCTATTATTTTATAGTATTTATAGTGAAACAAGTTGGGAAGAAGTTGTCAATAATAGATTACCCAGGGAAATAGGTAAAAGAAATTTCCATCCAAGATTTAATAACTGGTCCATTCTCATTCTAGGTAAAGTCCATCTTGCTGCGATAGGAATGAACAGAAACAAATAAGCTTTAGCTAATGTAATAAATATCCCAATTGTCGTTCCAAAGACTCCATCCATTTGATTTATTCCGAAAAGTTCAGGAATAGATATATACGGAATAGAGAAATTCCACCCACCTAAGTAAAGAACTGTTATAAATAATGAAGAAACTAATAAATTTAGGTAAGAAGCAAGGTAAAATAAAGCGTATTTGATACCTGAATATTCTGTTTGATAACCTGCTACTAATTCTTCCTCTGCTTCTGGTAAATCGAAGGGTAATCTTTCACATTCTGCTAGAGAAGAAATTAGAAAAACAACAAACCCAATAGGCTGACGCCACAGATTCCACCCCAAAAATCCATATTTTGACTGCGCCTCAACTATATCAACTGTACTTAAACTGTTAGATAATCATAGTCGATAATAACATCACTGCTCGCATCGCTATTTCAAAACCGTACATGAGACCTCGGCTTCATACGGCTCCTCTATGGCCACAAATAAATGTAAGGACTTGCTCGATATTATCTCCATCCTTATTTGGATGGTAAATATACATCGGGAAGCCAAAAATTAGACCAATGAAATTCCGTCTGCTCAAATAGAAAAGGTGCTTCCGAATTGATCTTATCCATTACAATTTGAATTTATCTTTGTTTGGTAATAACTTAATCTTTTAATAAAATACTCGTTATATCAATAAATATGTTCTATAAAGAAAGAATTGGGTATTAATTCAAAATTCATGATAAGAATTCTATATATTATGTATAGATATGGATGGGGAAAATAATAAATAAATATCTTTTGCATTATTATTTATTCATTTTTCTCATTCTATTTTGGAATTCTATTTCTTTTGTTCCTGTTCTTCTTTCTCAGAGGGGGGGGTACTCTGAAAAAAAATAAAGGATTAATTCGTTTTTGATAGTCATTTCTTTAATCAGTGAATAGGAGCATACTCTAGATCGGAATCGTGGGGAAGTACTGCTTGGTCATTTCTACCAACTTAAAGTCCCCATTATGATTCGTTTTATCCAAAGTTTTATATAAAAATACCGTTTTTTGATACCTTATATTATCTCCATTACTAATCTTTTTTGTACCTTGGTGTTCCTAACTGTTCACTGATTTTTGATTGATCCCCCGTATGGTAATACATATAAAAAAGTAGTAGAACCCCCATACGTTGATCTTTTGTACCCGCTTCAAGATATGAGAATTAGTCAAAGAATCTTAATCTTGGGATAAACAGTTTATATACTGCTTATGTTTATATTCTTGTACATAGGGAATGAGATTTTCTCTTCTTACTGCAAATTTCTAAGCAGTTTGATTTTACTCATATAACTATCTAGTTTAACTCATCAACCCTAATGATGAATAAAAAATGAAAATATCCATTCAATATATTCAACCTCCTTACTTTATTTCTAGAGAGAAGGGAAAATAATCATGTTCCAACGAATCACACGTAGAGATATTGATAATACACATAGAGTTAATGGTATTTCATAACTAATAGATTGAGCAGCAGCCCGTAGACCACCTAAAAAGGAATATTTATTGTTCGATCCATATCCTGACATAAGAAGTCCAATAGGAGCAATACTTGAAATGGAGATCCATAAAAAAACACCTATACTGAGATCGGCTAAAATAAGGCGATATCCAAAAGGAATTACTAAATAACTTAGTAGAACTGATATGACCGCTATAGACGGTCCCACGCTAAACAAACGAATATCTCCTCTAGATGGAAGTAGGTCCTCTTTAAAAAGTAATTTGGTCCCATCTGCTAGAGCTTGAAGAATCCCCAACGGACCGGCATATTCAGGCCCAATACGTTGTTGTATTGCTGCGGATATTTCTCTTTCTAACCACACAATTACTAGGACCCCTATTGTGATTCCTAATAGAAGGGCGAAAATGGGAACAAAGATCCATATGAGTCCATAAACTTCTTTTAAGGATTCCAATCTAGAAAAAGAATGGATAGCTTGTACTTCTACTTCTGTCGTATCAATTATCATTTCAACGATCAACTTCTCCCATAATGATATCTATACTACCTAGTATCGTCATGATATCGGCCAATTTCATTCTTTTAACTAATTGAGGGAGAATTTGCAAATTGACAAAACCAGGCGGGCGAATTTTCCATCTCCAGGGGAAAACACTACTATCTCCTATCAAATAAATTCCTAATTCTCCTTTTGGGGCTTCTACTCTTACATAAAGTTCTTGTTTCGACAATTCAAAATTGGGTGAAAGTTTTTTAGTAATAAATCTATATTCAAAATTAGTCCATTCGGCATTTTTTGCTCTATCAAAGCGCCGGACTTCTAAATTTTCATAGGGTCCCCCAGGAATTCCTTCTAGAGCCTGTTGAATAATTTTTATAGATTCCTTCATTTCACCGATTCGGACTAAATAACGAGCTAGTGAATCTCCTTCTTTTTGCCATTGGACTTCCCAATCGAATTTATTGTAACACTCATAACTATCAACTTTACGAAGATCCCATTGTATTCCAGAAGCACGTAACATCGGCCCTGATAAACCCCAATTTATTGCTTCTTCTCCACCAATAATGCCCACCCCTTCAACTCGTTCCAAAAAAATGGGATTCCGTGTAATAAGTTTTTGATATTCATCAATTCCTGTTAAAGAATAATCACAGAAATCCAAACATTTATCTATCCAGCCATAAGGCAGATCAGCAGCAACCCCCCCAATACGGAAATAATTATGCATCATTCGCATACCCGTAGCAGCTTCGAATAGATCATATAACAATTCCCTTTCTCTGAAAATATAGAAAAAGGGAGTCTGTGCGCCGATATCCGCCATAAAGGGCCCAAGCCATAATAAATGAGAAGCTATACGACTCAATTCCAGCATAATGACTCTAATGTAACTGGCTCTTTTAGGTACTTGAACACTTTCCAATCGTTCTGGTGCATTTACTGTTATTGCTTCTGTGAACATAGTGGCTAAATAATCCCACCGTGTTACATAAGGCAAATATTGTATAATTGTTCGATTTTCTGCTATTTTTTCCATCCCTCTGTGTAAATAACCCAATACGGGTTCACAGTCAATAACATCTTCACCATCAAGAGTAACGATCAGTCGAAGAACACCATGCATTGATGGGTGATGAGGACCCATATTAACTATCATGAGATCTTTTCTTGTAGCCGGTACAGTCATATCTTTTCTTCCTTAATTCATTATTCCATGAATTTATCAAACGAAGTTCATCAAAATGAAAAATTTAATAACTACTAATAACTAAAGAAAGCAAACCAACCTTAAAATTAACGAGTTTTTGACTCCCGAATACCTAATTGACCAATTAATTTCTTATAACGTACTCTATTTTTCTTTGACAAATAATCCAGTAGCCGTTGACGTTTTCCCAGAATTTTCCGTAGGCCCCTTTGTGATAAAAAATCTCTTTTATGTAATTCCAAATGTGAAGTGAGTCTCCGTATCTTATCCGTAAAACTGAATACTTGAAATTCAACAGATCCGCAATTTTTTTCTTTTTCTTGTCGAATAGCTAAGATGAATGAATTTTTGACCATAAAAAACCAATTTTTCTATTTTTTTCTTTTCTGTGGATTTTACCGATCAGGAAAAATAATAATTATTATTATACCAGTTAGTTCCAGTTATTTGAATCTAGTACAAAAAAATTTTGATTTCTTCATATACACTACTTTAAATTTATATTAAATTTTATCCAAATTTATCCAAATCAAATTTGTAATTTGATTTGGATAGAAAGGGATGATACATTTATCAGAATGTAACATGGTGTATGTGTATATCTTTCGGTTTTTATCCACCGAATATGGCATGCGATAGATATATAGGAAATATACTATTAACTAATTCTGAATCGTGGATACATATGTATTCTTGACATACTGAAATGACTACCGTTATTGGTATCAAACCAATAACGATTCATACAAGCTAAATCTTCTAATCGATAATTGGGCCAAAGAAACGATTTGAATTTAATGAATTTATTTGCATCTGTATTAAGATGCTTTTCCCCGTTTAAAAATTGTCCCCAGTTTTTTATGTTGTTTTGATTGCAAAATAGTGGATTTCGATTCACAACATTACAATTCCGGGAATTGAAACAAATTAAAATTCTAAATTCTCTACGACGTCTGGGAGATAGAATATTTTCGGGAACAAGGAAATAAAAATGATTTCTGTTTCTATTCACAAGCATATTGCTGTGTTGTGTAATGGATCCATCAAAATTCTTTTTTTCAACATATCCACTTTTTATTATGCATTTTCCATTAGTTTGGCGCTTATTCTTATCAACCAATGAAATACCTATGGTTTGATATATAATAGATTTTCCATACTTTTTCATAGATAAACGAATTGGTTCGATAATAAATATTCCTCTTTTTATCAATTCTGTAAGAGTTAGGTCTTTCTGAATCCACATTACATCCAGATGCATCTCTCCTCTTTGAATTGAGGATATAGCAATTTCTCTTGGATCTATCAGTCTAAGTAGGAGACAATATACCTTGATATTATTGATCATTCTTTGATTCAAGGAATCATTCCACCTTAATTGAAAAAGAAAATATTTTTTCAGGAAGAAATCCAGTTCTTCTTCTTTCTTGCTCTTGAATTGTTTTTTCTTTCTACCTTTTTTAATGTCTGCTCCCGTGTAATCTTCTTCAAGATTTTTCTTTTTGTTTTGTTTTCGTAGATCTGATACAAAATCTACTTGACCTTGTTGTTTGTTTTTTTTTTGGTTGGAATTTTCTAATTCAAGATATTCTTTTTGATTAGCTAATATAGAAATATTTTTTTCATAGAAATGAAAAATAAGTAATTTTATTGGTATGATCCACGGGTTAATCTTATACACATCAAAAAGTAGTACAAATTCTGGGAAAACCCAAGGTTCTAAATTTGATATGGTATGATATAACCTTTCTTGATTCATTCCTATCCAATCAAAAAAAATATTTTTTTGATTGGATGGGTTGATTTTGTGATGAATCGTAAAAGAAAAAGGATCCTTTTTTTCCAATTTTTGATAATTTTGAGTTTCCGTTTTAGCATTTTTATGAATCTTGGTGCCGGTATGCGTATTGGCCCAGGTCTCAATATCGATATTATTTCTAAGACAAAAATGGAGAATTCTACAATCAAAAAATTTTCTATCCATATTTTTGTCCATATCAATAATAGATCTTTTTTCTAGATAATCACTAATAGATATACTTATCAATCTATAAAATGATTCGGATTTCAGTGTATTTGTATTGAAATTATATGGAATTTTTTTGTCCTCTACTTGTAATGTTGATCCAGAAATATACGAGTCCTTACTATTCCCATAATTTATATATTTATATGACAAAAGATCATATCCGTAATGTTTTTTCCATTTTTCTTTTTGACTTATCGATGAGTCCACTGCATAGTAATTTTGTTTCGTGTAATGAATTAATTGGTCTTTTTCTTTTTTATATAAATCTAATTTCATTGAGTCTTTCTTTTGAATCGTACGACATTGATTGACTCTATTTCGCCATTTTTTTGGTACTAAGTGATCCCACTTGGTATGAGATAAATTGTATTGATAATGACCCCTTAACCAATTTTTCCATTTATTCATTCCAGACTTACGGATTTTTTTTTGCCTTGATTTGGAATCAAATATTCCCCGTGTCGTACAATAATTCTTGATTATATCCCTAAGAAAAGGATAGGTGTGGTGATATTGAAGTACAGATTTCAAATGATACTTGTTAAGTAATTGATTTTGTGATAATTTGTAAAATACATAGGCTTGAGACAAAGAAGATAAGTCACAATTATTATTCCTAATATTTTGATTACTAATATTAGTATTAGAAAAATTAGAAAACGGATTTTTTATAGTCGAAATAAAGTTCATTGTATTTTGATTTGTTTTCTCAATTCCTTCTTGATTTGTTTCAGCGTTGGAAATGGATTTGTTGATAGTTTTTTTTGTTGATTCAAAGAAAAGTTGTGCATTGATCCTTGGAATCTTAATGATACATAGTAATATATCCATGTATATTTTTTCAACGAAGTATTTCATAAAATAATGTGATTTACGTATTACTCGGATATTTTTTATTTTGAATATTTGCCAAATATCCTTCTTTGATTCCGATCTTTTATCATCACAAGCTCGAACTATTTTTTTATTGCCTTTTGTGATTCCTTCTATTTGAGTCCTAATTGTGATTGTCTTATTAGCAAGATCTTTCATTTTTGTTTCTATGAGTGAATAATTTTCATTTACACAATTCGCGGATCGAATTCGAATGGTCGATTCTCGGATAATCTTATTATTTATATTGGAATCTTTTTCGTTTTCATTCGATTCATATACTTTTACCTTTCTCAATTTCAATAAGAAAATGGGGTTTACTTTTTCAAGTTCTTTCATTATTAGGTTTATAACTAGAACTATTCTTGTTTTTTCTTTTGAAACTTTTATAAAACCTTTTCCTCTTTCTTTGAAAACCCTTATAACTTGAAAAAATTGCCTTTTCGCTTTTCTCGTTTTTTTTTCGAGTTCGTTAAAAACGGGTTCAAAAAAAGAAGGTCGTTTTCGGGGAGACCCAAAAGGTAGTTCCGCTTCCTTTCCCCAGACTGTTAAAAAACAAAAATTGTCTTTTTTCTCCTTTTTCCTTATTTTCTGATCTCTATCTCTATGATGAGATCGTACTTTAGATCTTCGCCAAGGTTTCAGACAGAAAGGAAATAGAATCTTTATCTGAATACCGTCTGTTAACCAATTTTGGGGAAATTCTGTTTCTGATAATTGAACGCCATTATAGGTACATTTAACATGCATTTCTTTATTCCATTCTTTCAAATCCTCGTACCATTCGGGGAATTGCAATAATAACATACGACCAATATTTTTAGCTATTATCAATAAGGGTAATATAACGTATTTTCTAAGAAAAGATTGGGTTACTAACATGAAACCTCTTATTGCTTGAGTAAATATAAAGGTATCCCAAGCTTCTGATATTGCTATTCGTTCATTTTCTTCTTCTTTCTCCTCGTTTGTTTTCTCCTTTTCTTTTGTCTCTTCCTCCTCAAAATAAGAAATTTGCAATTTTGGGTTTTCTCCTACCCAATTCCTAAAAATGTGATTAATCATTTTAGAGATATCAAAAAACGAAAAAAAAAATATTTTGTCTATGCGATCAAAAAAAAGTGGAGAATGCACATTTGCTTGAAACATTTCCCAAATAACTGTTTTACGTCTTTGAGCACGCATGGATCCTTTAATTATACCCCGGCGAAAATCCGATTGTTGTGAGTAACGTATCAAAGCCACTTCCTCTTCTTCATCATTAGTGCTATTATTACTAGTATTATTATTACTAGTACTGGAATTAGTACTCTGACCGTTATCAGTAAAAATAACCACGCGTTTGCCTTTTCTTGAACGAATTTCGGGATCTTCCGTCGATTCTTCTTCATTTTCTTCTTCCTCTTCTTCTAAATCGTCTGTCAATTTGTATGACCAACGAGAAACCCTTTTACTGATTTCTTCCATTCCAATAGATTTCCTTCTAATTGTTGTTAGATCGTTTGGATCAGTTGAAATTACATCGAATATAAATTTCAAAGATTTTGTTTGACTTTCTGAATCAATTCGTCGTGCGTGTTCAAAAGATAATTCATCGATTGAGGTTAAGGAATTCCCAATCGAATTCAATAAAAATTTCCCGCTAAAGCCAAACGTATTCTTTTGATGTTCTAATTCTCGAGAATCATTATGAAAGAGACCATGAATCTTATTTATCCAAAACATTTCTACGGAA